CGCCCCTCTCACGGTAGAAGAGCAGGTAATGACTATCTATACCGGAACGAATGGTTATCTTGATTCATTAGAACTTGAGCAAGTAAGGAAATATCTTGTCGAATTACGTACTTATGTAAAAACGAATAAACCGGAGTTCCAAGAAATTATATCTTCTACCAAGACATTTACTGAGGAAGCGGAGGCCCTTTTAAAAGAAGCTATTCAAGAACAGATGGAACGCTTTCTACTTCAGGAACAAGCATAAAGAAATCGCTCCCTCTTCTTTTTTTATTAAAAAAAAATACCGTTTTTCACATGGATATATAAAAAAAAATATATGGAAATATATTGCGTCCAATAGGATTTGAACCTATACCAAAGGTTTAGAAGACCTATGTCCTATCCATTAGACTATGGACGCGTTGGATTCCGATTTTTTAGCATTTTTTACTTATTTTTGTTTTGAAAAAACAATACGATTGGATGTGATATCAGACAATTTTTTTGAATTGCGTATTTAATTCAATGATGCATTAATTAAGATAGAATGGAGCGGGTAGCGGGAATCGAACCCGCATCGTTAGCTTGGAAGGCTAGGGGTTATAGTCGACGTTGATTTCTTCTTTTTAACGTCTCTAATTCAAAACCGAACATGAAACTTTGGTTTCATTCGGCTCCTTTATGGAAAATGGAGAAATTCCCAGATACTAATTTAAGGTGGGAACGAAATTACAAAAGACAATTCATTTCACCCATAACATCTATGTCAGCTTTTTGTATGAATGCATTTAATTCAAAACAACTTACTTTTTAGATGATCCCTCTAAAAAGACGAAGTGATTCTACCAATCTTTCTAGTTACTTCGTTCTCTATTTCTATTTGAGAGAATCCTAAGGAAAAGTATTTTGTTTCTACCGAGCTAAAACAAACAAAAAGAAATATGTTGATTGAAGCCTCTAGTAAACTAAAGTCCTCATTTAATAGCTATTTTGCTTCTCTCTAAAAAAAAATAAAAGATTTAGTTACGATTAGAAACCCTTTTTTATATCTTCATCCATGGATTTCTTACTTATACTCATTCAATTGGAAGTATTGATCCAATTCAATAAAATTTTATGTTTCGTGATTTCATAATCCAAAAATTCCAACTTTAATTTACTTTTGGATACAAATTACGAGAATGTATAATTTTCCTCAAACTTTTCATTGGGAGGGAAAGGATTAATTCCTTTTAAGAAAAAAAGTTTTTGATCGGAATAGTAATCAAACCGGTAGACCCCTTAACTATTAAGGGGTTATATCGAACGAATCACACTTTTACCACTAAACTATACCCGCTACAGTTGGATTATTGTATTCAAATAGAACTTTTGTCGACCATTTTTATAAAAGAATCATGAAATTTGGAGTATTAGCATTTTTATCGGAAGATTTGATGAGATTATGAAAAGATAGTTAAATAACTAAAAAAATAAAAGAATAGATAGAATAAATGGGGAAGAAAAGATAATAAGAAATGGTATGTTGGTTCTATTTTTTTATTGTCCTTTTGCTTTAATAACAAACATTTTTTTTTTATCATTATAAAAAAAAATCAAAGAAATACTTTAGTCTATATTCTATGAATCCATTAAAACAAAAAGGCCTGGCGAGGGACTGATCAGGCCAGGCCGTGGGAATAAAAAAAGGCCCTTTCGTGCGACGAAGTCCTTTTCTTTCTATATTTTCATATTCTCTATTTTCTATTAATATTCAACCTTTTTTTATATATTCTATTATTTTCTCTTTTAATAGAAAATATATTTTAAATTGAATCTTTTATTGAACTTCGAATCTTTCTTACTTTATCTAACGGGTTGGAATTTCAAATAAAACTTGTACTTAATGTTGTATTACATAATCCAACTTGTCTATTTTGTATATATTATATATAGTTATATAAACGTTATTGTTATATGGATTATATTTCTAATTTTTTTTATTTCTTCTTTTAGTCTAATTAATTCGGGTTTGTTACATATTTTTTTTTACATAATTTTTAATTTCGAAATTTTTCGAAATTAGTTATTTAATATTTGACTATTCTTTTTTTATTTTCAACGGGGAGAGATGGCTGAGTGGACGAAAGCGTCGGATTGCTAATCCGTTGTACGAGTCATTCGTACCGAGGGTTCGAATCCCTCTCTTTCCGTTTCCATTGATAACTGAATCGTACTATTGGGTTTCTCTTTTCAATTTATTTAATCTTTTTGATTTTTTTTTTCAAAATATAACTAATTAAATTAACTAAATAAAATTATAACTCTAGAATATTATTCTAATTAGTTTAAATTATAAAATTGATATCGAATTATATAAAAAAAAAAAAAATAGATGAAAATAAAGAGAAAGAACTCTTTTTATTCTTCGCGTCCAGGATTACGTCCCGGATCATTAGATAAGAATCCGAAAATGAAGAGAGAAACAAAGAATATTACTACTGTGTAAACAAAGAGTTTGAGAGTAAGCATTACGCAATCTCCAAGATCATTTTTTTTTTTGGAAAAAGAGAATAGATTCTCTATTTTTCTACCACATATCCTAAATCCTATAATTAATTTGATTTGACGTCGAAACCCGAAATAGTTTTTCAAAATCGAAAACAATTTTTGTAATTGTAATAAAAATAAATAAAAAATGAAGTTATTATTATCTTATTCATTATTATCTTACTTATGAATAATTTTATTATACCCACTTGTTGATATTATGGAGGATCAAAATAAGGTTTTTCATTTACGAAACATAGTTATAATCGGAAAACCTGTCGATATAGATTGTGGCTATTCAAAAATTTGAATGTTTTTTTAATCAAGGGTTCATACGGCGAAACTTATCTGATTTTAGCAATTATTTAGTATTAGAATAGTCCAATCATTTTTCTCGAAAAAATCATTCATTTTTCTATTTTTCTAGGACAAGATGAAAGAGCTCATCGAAAACTTACAGCAGCTTGCCAAACAAAGGCTAAGAGAAAAAAGAATAAAGGTATGACTGGCATAAAATCTACAATTGGACTCAAAAAAGCGTAGGCCTCGGGTAATTTGGCGAAGAAAAAATTACTCGAATAAAGGGCAGAATTAAGACAGATCAAACTAAATATATTAAGCATAACAGACATTTTTTTTTATTGCATTTTGATTGAGTTATTGATAGAAAGAAAAATGACGAAAAAAATCCTTCTTTTTTTTTAACTTACTCACTCAATCAAAAAACCTTCTACTCCTCATTGAGAATAGAAGAAATTCTACTTTCATACAATATCTTAATGGAATTCTATGTAATGATCAATAAATTAATTTGAATTCTATACCTACACGTGTTAAAATACTAACAACGGAATCGAATTCATTTTTAATCTATTTGGGCTGGAATTGACGAACAATCAATAACAATATTATTGTTTCTTAGTGTAGAATAGAAATCTAAGTGGGGCGTGGCCAAGTGGTAAGGCATCGGGTTTTGGTCCCGCTATTCGGAGGTTCGAATCCTTCCGTCCCAGAGTATATGTAATTTAAGATTGCATTTTTCTGTTTCTAAAGTTTAATAGTGGAAAGAATTTGATTCTTTCTGATAATGATTTTAACCAATCTTTTTTCCCATTTCATCAAATGAAATGAAGAGAAGTGTTCAAATGACACGCGGATACAAGTGAATCCTTTGTAGATTTAGGCAAGATGGGGTTATCGATTACACAGATTTGAATTCCAAAAAAGGGTGCCCTTAATTATATATACATACCCGATATATTCATTTATAATATCGAAGGAAGGTAGTTATTTTTTTATTCAGCTCGGAAAAGAAATTCGATTTTTACAATCGAATCTATTATGAATTTTTTATTTATTTTTTTGATTCTTCATTTATTAAATTAATGGTTGAGCTAAAAAAGAAACATGGATTTATATTTCTTAGGGATATCGCCTTTATTGTAAAAAATAAACATTACATTACTAAAAATATCTTATAATAACTTAAGATATATTCCATATCCATGTATTGGCTGTTCGGACTGAACCAACGACTATTCATGATTCCATAATTGAATCAACCGCATACTGGTTCCATATTTGAGGAAAGTTATGGTAAAACTTCGTTTGAAACGATGTGGTAGAAAGCAACGTGCGACTTGAAGGACATGATCCGTTGTGGATTCTTATATCCATCATTCTCTAATAAAGGATGCTCTTGACTCGACATCGTTTGTTCTGTTCCACTCGAACCTGCATTGCATTTTTGTTGGGGTGTAATGAAAATAGTACATGATGGAGCTCGAGGAATAAAGTATTGAGCTATTTCTCAAGGGAGAAGAGAAAGGTCTAGGGTTAGTGTCAATCAATAAGTTGGAACAACTTCGTAAGTATATCTTTGACAGATAAATCGAAAGGATCAAAATAAAACAAGTTTCAAATCGCAAAGGAAAATAAAATCGTTTATTGAAATTGATAAAACCTTTTCGATAAAATGAGATATATATATATCGTCGAGAATCCGCCGTCCGTCTCATTCTATTCTTTGATAGAACGAAATAACAAAAAAGGTGTGTTGCTGCCATTTTTGAAAGTATTTATAATCAACGAAGTAATGTCTAAACCCAATGATTCAAAAAAAAAGATAAAGATTCCCGGAACAAGGAAATACCCTTTTAATTGTTAATTGTCGTAACAATTGGATTTGGGTCAGAATCCCGAATTCAAATCGATTCTAAATGAGACAAAAGGGTATTTGAGACTGCTCAATAAATGAAATGCAATAAGGGTTTTCTATAGCTATTCAACTTGAGTTATGAGTATACAAATGATTTTTTTTTAGGAAATAAAGAAATGAAATGAAAAGGACTTAATTTTTAGTCTAATTCATTTTTTGATCGGACATTATAATTTATATATACCTAACTTTCGAATCATTTTTCTCGAGCCGTACGAGGAAAAAACCTCTTATACGTTTCCAGGGGGGGTATTGTTGATCTAATCTATCCCAATGAGCCGTCTATCGAATCGTTGCAATTGATGTTCGGTCCCGAAGAGAGGGAAGAGATTTGCAGAAAGTGGGTTTTTATGATCCGATAAAAAGTCAAACTTATTTAAATGTTCCTGCTATTCTAGATTTTCTTGAAAAAGGTGCTCAACCTACAGAAACTGTCTATGATATTTTAAGGAGGGCGGAGATTTTTAAAGAGTTTCGACTGAATCAAACGAAGTTCAATTAATGAAATAAAAAACAAAGATAACGGGGTTGTAGTTTGGTAGAACTTTTTTTCTTCTTTTTCTATTGCTGTAGATTTATTATGTAGTGCCAATCCAACCCAATAATGTTCTTATATATTTTACTTTTTCAACTTCGATTTCAAAATATATTATATGTTTTATATTGCTATTTAGCATATTCTATTCGAATAATTCTATTAAAGAAAATTTTTATCATAATTATATATATTTAAATTATTAAAAGAATTTCTTTTAATAATTTAAATATTAAATATAGTAATATTTTTTGTATTCATATTGACAAGAGTATATTGAACAAATATAATTCAATTTTGAAGTCAAAATAAATAAAAAATTTTTAATGGTTTATTTATTTCGGTCTTCTACCCAATAAATCGGTTTTTTATTCAAGGATATGTTGAATTTTTTGCGATATAGAATATGGATAATATTTGGATTTGGTCTAGAAATGTATTTTATCTAAGAATTTTTTGGATTGTCATCTGATCTGGTTGCTTTTATGTTCGGAATCAATTAGAATTTTTTTTGGATTTCTTGCTAATTCAAAGTTTTGATTCCAATCCACTTTTTTTATCTCGATTGTATCTACATAACATATTTATTTTTCGGGTTGCTAACTCAATGGTAGAGTACTCGGCTTTTAAGTGCGGCTAGAATCTTTTACATATTTGGATGAAGCAAGAAATTCGTCTACATCATCGGTAGAGTTTATAAGACCACGACTGATCCTGAAAGGAAATGAATGGAAAAAAGAGCATGTCGTATCAATATAAAATTCGAAGAATATTGAATTCTTGTAAGGCAACGAAATGAATTCAAAGTTGGGTCGATTGAATAAATGGATCGAGCCTTATGGTTCAAATTCGGAGGAAAGAAAAAACAACGAGCTTATTTTCATAATTTGAATGATTTCCCGATCTAATTAGACGTTAAAAAAAATTAGTGACTGATGCGGGAAAGGATTCTCCCACGAGGGGATATTTTTTTTTATAGTGAATCCTAACTATTCGATTATCCATTCTACATAAGGGGATAGGGATGAATGTGTAGAAGAAAAAGTATATTGATAAAAACTTTATTCAAAATTCCAAAATCAAAAGAGCGATTGGGTTTAAAAAATAAAGGATTTCTAACCATCTTATTTTTTTTATCTTATAACCAAAAATTAGATGGAACAAAAATAGAGAGTCTGCTGATGAATTTACCCGTCTCCGAGGTATCTATTATTTCAGAATAAAATACCTTGTTTTGACTGTATCGCACTATGTATCATTTGATAACCTCAGAAACACGCTATTTTTACTTTTGTTTTCGGTGTCTAAATTGAAATGGAAGAATTCCAAGGACATATAGAACTAGATAGGTCTTGGCAACATAACTTTTTCTATCCACTTATCTTTCAGGAATATATTTATGCATTTGCATATGATCATGGTTTAAATAAATTGATTTTGTTGGAAAATTCAGGCGACAAAAAATACAGTTTACTAATTGTAAAACGGTTAGTTACTCGAATGTATCAACAGAATCATTTGATTCTTTCGGTTAATGATTCGAACCAAAATGAAATTTTGGGGTATAAGCAGAACAATAATTTGTATTCGCAAATGATAACAGAAGGGTTTGCCATCATTGTAGAAATTCCATTTTCCCTACTATTAATATCTTCCCGAGGGGAAAAAGAAGAAAAAGAAATAGTCAAATCTCATAATTTGCGATCAATTCATTCAATATTTCCTTTTTTAGAGGACAAATTCGTACATTTAAATTTTGTGTTAGATATATTAATAACTTATCCTGCCCATCTAGAAATCTTGGTTCAAACTCTTCGCTACTGGTTGAAAGATGCCTCTTTTTTGCATTTATTACGATTTTTTCTTTATGAGTTTCGTAATTTGAATAGTGTGATTACTCCAAAGGAATTCATTTCCTTTTTGAAAAAAAGGAATCAAAGATTATTCTTGTTCCTATATAATTTTCATGTATGTGAATACGAATCCTTTTTTTTTTTCTCCGCAACCAATCCTCTTATTTACGATCAACATCTTTTGGAGCCCTTATTGAACGAATTTATTTCTACGGAAAGTTCAAATATCTAGTAAAAGTTTGTACTACGGATTGGGGGGTTATCCTGAGGTTTTTCAGAGAACCTTTTCCGCATTATGTTAGGTATCAAGGAAAATCAATTCTGGCTTCAAAAGGGACATCTCTTCTGATGCATAAATGGAAATATTACCTTATCCTTTTTTG